ATTCGGCTCCTTTATGGAAGATGGATAAATTCAAAAAAAAAGAAATAAATATATATAAAATAGAATATATATTTTCTTTAAGGCAGGAATGAAATGAAATAAGAATTTGGCCCATAACATCTATGTTAGCTTTTCTGTCTGAATGCATTCAAAACAATTTGCTTTTTAGATGATCCTTCTAGAAGAGTGGGATTAGAATAGAACAATTTTTCTAGTTACTTCGTTCTCTATTTCTATTTGAGAAAATCCTTAGGAAAAGCATTTTGTTTCCACCGAGCTAAAACAAGATGTAAATGTCTCTAGTAAACCAAAGTTATTGTTTAATAGCTATTTTGCTTCAATCTATCCTATCAAAAAAAATGGAAGATTTAGTTACGATTAGAAATACACTTTTCTATCTTTATCCATGGATCTTTTCCTTATACTTATTCAATTGGAAGTATTGATCCAATTCAAAAAAAAATTATGTTTCGTAATTTCATAATCCAATTTTTCAATATTAATTTATAATATATTTAATATATTCTTTAATTTAATATATAATTATTAATTATATAATTATAAAAAATTGAATTGATATAATTTAATTGGCTCTTGGATACAAATCACGAGAATGTATATTCTTCCTCAAATCTTTCGTCGAGAGGTAAAGGATTAAATCCTTTTAAGAAATAAAGTTTTTGCTCGGAATATGAATCAAACCGAGGGACCCCTTAACTCTTAAGGGGATTAATAGAACGAATCACACTTTTACCACTAAACTATACCCGCTACAATGTGATTATTGTATATAATGTGATTATTGTATATTAAAGGGACCTTTTGTCGAACAGGGTAATTGGGCGTAATCAAGATAGGATTACAAGATAGGAGCATAAAAAATACTGAAAATTAGAGCCTTGCCGCCTTTTGTCAGAATACTTTGTGTTATAGGAGTTTTGATAGATAGGGTTCGCCAAAAGGGCTTAGTCATAACAAACATAAAAATGGATTGTGCAAAAATCCATAGCTTTTTTTTTTTTATTATTTATTTATTCTAGTAAAATAAATGGAAATAAAAAGAAAGAAATAGGAAGAAAAAAAATAGAAATAATATTTGGATTCTATATCATTCTATATCATAGGAACGGAAATAAGACTTCTTCTGCTTCTGATTGTTGATTCAATCCAATAACAAACAAGATTTTTTTGTTACAACAAGTCAGATCAAAAAATCATAGAAAAAATGAGTTATTTTAGTTGAAAATAAAAAGATGAGCCCGGCCCGGCCCGGTACTGACCAGGCCGGCCCGTGGAAATTGGAAATAAAAAAAAGCCTCTTTTGAGTGAAATTAAAACGATATTCTTTCTTTTTTTTATTTGAGATATCTCTTTAGAGCCCTTGTTTTATTTAAGAATATAAAGGATATAGAATATAATATAAATGAAATGGAATTACTGATAAAAGTTCTATAGATCTATAGAAAAGTTGGATATATCTATATTCTATATAATCAATCTATTTAATAATAATAAAAAAAAAAGAATCTATATAACAAAGTAAAAAGGGTTCTTTTCAAGCATTTCTTTTTGTGTGCTGTAACATAGTAATTATCTTTTCTCAATTAGGAGAGATGGCTGAGTGGACTAAAGCGTCGGATTGCTAATCCGTTGTGCGAGTTATTCGTACCGAGGGTTCGAATCCCTCTCTTTCCGTTTCGGTTTTTGGCAGTGAAATAGATCAAATCCTAATACCATTTCTAAAAATGAAGCAAGGAGCTCTCCCTTTTTTATTCTTCGCGTCCAGGATTACGCCCCGGATCATTAGATAGGAATCCGAAGATGAAGAGAGAAACAAAGAATATAACTACGGTGTAAACAAAGAGTTTAAGAGTAAGCATTACACAATCTCCAAGATCATTTTTTTAGAAAAAGAAGAGAATAGATTCCCCGTTTTTATACCACATATCCTAACATTCCTAATATTCCTAATATCCTAATTTTGTTTTGATTTTGACACCAAGAAATAAAGTGATTTCTAGAATTTCTAGAAATCAAAAAAGAATTTTCAAAAATTCACTTGTAATAAGAGGTGAGTGGTTCATTACAAAACAAAATTCTTTCATACCAATAATTATATATTGTGGCGGGCTCTAATCTAAATAGGGTTCTTCGGCGAAAAAGGGTCAGAATGAGGAAATGGGATGATCCAGATTTATCATGGCTATCCAAGACTTTGAATTGAGGGTTCGTTCATAGTGTAAGACTTATCTGATCTTTTCAATTGTTAGAATTTTTTTTCTTGAATCAATCATGAATTTTTCTAGGACAGTATTAAGGATCTTATCGAAAACTTACAGCAGCTTGCCAAACAAAGGCTAAGAGAAAAAAGAGAAGAGGTATTACCGGCATAAAATCTACGATTGGATTCAAAAAAGCATAGGCCTCGGGCAATTTGGCGAATAAAAAACTACTCGAAAAAAGGGCAGAATTAAAACAGATACAGATCAAATTAAAGATATTAAGCATAACAAAATTTTGTTCTTGGAGATAATTTTGATTGAGTTATTAATATGTTTTTTGATATAAGGAAAAAAATATGAAGAAAGGAAAATAAGGCAGACTAAACAATATTTCTTTGAACTCACCCAACCAAAAGCCTTCAATTCTTACAAGAGAATAGAAGAAATCATACTTTCATACAATATCTTAATTGAATTCTATGTAATGATCAATAAATTCGGTTTAATTCTCTATCCATACGTGCAAAAATCGTAGCAAGAATCTAATCTATTCCATAGCTATTTGGAACTGGAATTGACGAACAAGGAATACCCATATTAGTGTTTAGTAGTTTCAAATAGAAATCTAAATGGGGCGTAGCCAAGTGGTAAGGCAACGGGTTTTGGTCCCGCTATTCGGAGGTTCGAATCCTTCCGTCCCAGAGTATACCCTTTTCATATATCAGAATAACGATATCCGAATCTAAATTGCTCTTTTTTTTTGTTTTTAATAACCTTCTTTCTATTCTAAGAGTCAAATATTGGATAAAATGCGATTCTTGCTTTTGATTTCTAATGATTTCTTAAGATTGCCACTCGAAGAACTATGAGATTGGCGGATCTATTCGATCGAGTTATTTGATCTATCGGGTTATTTGAAAAGGTAGATTCAAAAAGATTAGTTTATTTGTGTTATTTATAATATTCGTGATATTATTATTTTCGTACTATATATTTATTAGATATTCTTTATTTTTTTTTAGAATAGAAAAGTAAAAAAGAATAAAAAAATATTGCATTCATACAATATGAATATGGGTTAGTTTGAATTCTTATTGAGGCTTTTTCTTCCTAAATCATCTATTTATTTCATATAGAAGGAAATTTATTTCATATAGAAAGAAGAACTATAGATAGATTATTATGTATCGACTAAACCAATGACTATTCATGATTCCATAATTGAATCAATGTTCCAAACTAGAGGAATGTTATGGTAAAACTTCGTTTGAAACGATGTGGTAGAAAGCAACGTGCGACTTGAAGGACATGATCAGCTGTGGATGTTAAAACCCACCACTTTCCATTATGTAGAAATGAATGAAGGTGCTTTTTGCTCGACATCCTTTGTTCTATTATAAGTTCTATTATAATCCGTCTTTTTGTTGGGTTGTAATGTAATATAGTACAGGATGGAGCTCGAAGAGAAACATCCATTTTTCAGGGGCAAGGATCTAGGGTTAGTTAATGGAAATCAATAAGTTGGAACAACTTCGTAAGTCTATTTTTGATATAGAAATCGAAAGGTTCCGATTCAAACCGTTTTCAAATCAAAAAGAAAATTTGTTGGAATTGGTAAAACTCTTTCGATCAAAAGTGTATCATGCGGGAATTAATCGTTCATATGATTCTTTGATAGAAAGAAAAAAAGAGAGAAAAAGGGCATGTTGCTGCCATTTTTGAAATGATGATTAAATATCGCCGAAGTAATGTCTAAACCCAATGATTCAAGGCAAAGATAAAAGATCCTAGAACAAGGAAATACCCTTTTCAATTTTCTCAACAACTAGATTAAAATGAAGAATCGAAATAGATTCTAAGCGAGACAAACAAAAAAGGGGTTAGAGACCACTCAATAAAGGAATGCCTAAGGTTTTTTTTTGAGCATTTTGAGAGTTATTTGACTTGAGTTATGAGAGTACGAATGCTTTTTTCTTCTTTTTTTTTTCGAAAAAAAAAAAGACGGGTTTAAATGTCTAATTGATTTGCTGTTTATGGATCTTTTTGACATTATAATTCCATACATAGACATAACTTTTAATTAATCATTTTTTTTCTCGAGCCGTACGAGGAGAAAACTTCTTATACGTTTCTAGGGGGGGTATTATTTAACTACATCTATCCCAATGAGCCGTTTATCGAATCGTTGCAATTGATGTTCGATCCCGAAGAGAGGGAAGAGATCTTCGAAAAGTGGGTTTTTATGATCCGATAAATAATCAAACCTATTTAAATGTTCCCGCTATTCTCTATTTCCTTGAAAAAGGAGCTCAACCCACAGGAACTGTTCATGATATTTTAAAGAAGGCGGGGGTTTTTACAGAACTTAGTCTTAATCAAACAAAATTCAATTAATGAAATACAAAAAAGAGGGTGCGGATGATTCATATCTAGCTTTGTATAAATTTTTCTTTATTATTTCCTCCCCCCTCTTTTGTTCTATTCTTTAAATTAATTTATTATTTGTATTTCTTATTGCTTTGCTACTATAGAATATTGTTACTATAGAATACGTGCTCTATAACGGATTTTATTGAGCCTATTTTTTTGATATATAATATAGAGAGAAAGGATCAATTGAATAACTGAAGTAATTGTATTTTGAAAAAGAACATAAAATAAGATAAAAAAACAGATAAAATAACATATAAAAATAGAAAATATTAATAATAAATATTAATATAATATTAATATATAATAATAAAAATATAATAATAAAAAATTGACTTAATTCTTTTT